CCTGCCGCTCTAGCTAATTGTCCACCCTTTCCAAGTGTGATTTCTATGTTATGTATGGCCGTGCCTAAGGGCATATCGGTTGAAGTAGATTCTTCTTTTTATCAATAAAAACCCCTTCCCAAACTGTACAAGCTTCTTCCAAAGCATACGGCTTTCTAGATGTATATGATGATATCTAGACAGATGGATCTTATATGAATCATATGATGAAGTACCACATGAGTGGATATATTAGGAATCCAAATCTGCCGAATCACTCATGTTATGATCTTCTACATCCTAGGTCTCCCCGTTCCGTCATCTGGCTTATGTTCTTCATGTAGCATTCAGACCGAATGACTCTATGAAATTACGTCGATACTTCCACATATTATGGGTAACGTAGGAGACATCTCTATTTTTCCCCGGGGATCTTTATAATTACCACTGTTTAGCTTTTAATTCGCCTCTGACCATCAAATTAAATGTGAATAACCCGTCCTCCTCTCTTTGAAACAAGGGGTGCTTCCGGTTCTGTGCGTGCTTCAAACAATTTTGTCTTCTCCATATTACCATATCTCTAGAGTCAATAATTTTCTATGAGGAACTACTGAACTCAATCACTTGCTGCCGTTACTCAACAGTTTTCTGCTGAGGTTTCTCCCGTAGAGGGATCAGTGATCGATTTCTAGGTTTCGTCGTAAACCTAATTGGTTACTTCCAATTACGTAAATCAATAGTTCAAACCGCACTCAAAGGTAGGGCATTTCCCATTGATATAGGAACTTCTGTACCAGAAACAATGGTATCTCCAATTATAGCCCCTCTGGGATGTAAAATATATCTCTTCTCACCATCCCCATAGTGTATGAGACAAATGTGTGCATTTCGATTAGGGTCGTATTCTATGGTTACGATTCTACCAGATATGTCTTTTTCATTCCGTCGAAAATCTATTTTTCGGTATAGACGCTTATGACCTCCCCCTCTATGCCCTGCGGTAATGATTCCTCTGGCATTACGACCTTTACTACAACGACGCTGTCCATGGATCAAATTATTTCGTGGATTGGATTTTACTTGACTGTCTATGGCTCCATTGCGTGTGCTCGGGGTAGAAGTTTTGTATAAATGTATTGCCGTGTTATTAAGTATTTTGCTTTAAGTTCTTTTCTCTATAAGAGGTGGAATAGAATAACCCGGTTGAAGCGTAATGATCATACGTTTGTAATGCATTGTATGTCCCATAATAGGTCCCATTCTTCTACCCTTTCCGGGGACTCGATGACTATTTATAGCTATTACCTTGACGCCAAAGAAGAGTTCGACCCAATGTTTTATTTCTGTCCTAGTTGATCCTGATTCGACATTAGAAGTATATTGATTGTTCCCCAATAACCGAATACTTTTTTCTGTAAATACTGCATATTTGATTCCATCCATAAATCCATTTTCTTCCCTATGAGTTCCAGTATCGATAAGAATTCTAGTTCTTACTGTTCATATGTTATGGTATGAATATACCATACCAATTACCAATTCGGTATGTATGGATGATGAGATTCCATTGATACAGAGCCAATTCTAATAGACTTATTGAACGTTCCCATTGGCGTGCATCCAGCAGGAATTGAACCTACGAATTTGCCAATTATGAGTTGGGCGCTTTAACCATTCAGCCATGGATGCTTAACAGGGATCATCGTACATCGTGAATAACCAAATTCCAATTGAAATGAAATCTTTAGGAGGAATCAATGAGAGGACATCAATTTAAATCCTGGATCTTCGAATTGAGAGAGATATTGAGAGAGATCAAGAATTCTCACTATTTCTTAGATTCATGGACCAAATTCAATTCAGTGGGATCTTTCACTCACATTCTTTTCCACCAAGAACGTTTTATGAAACTCTTTGACCCCCGAATTTGGAGTATCTTATTTTCACGTGATTCACAGGGTTCAAGAAGCAATCGATATTTCACGATCAAAGGTATAGTACTGCTTGTAGTAGCGGTCCTTATATCTCGTATTAACAATCGAAAGATTGTCGAAAGAAAAAATCTCTATTTGATGGGGCTTCTTCCTATACCTATGAATTCCATTGGACCCAGAAATGAGACATTGGAAGAATCTTTTTGGTCTTGCAATATCAATAGGTTGATTGTTTCGCCCCTGTATCTTCCAAAAGGGAAAAATAGTTCTGAGAGTTGTTTCGTGGATCCGCAAGAGAGTACTTGGGTTCTCCCAATAAATAAAAAGTGTATCATGCCTGAATCTAACCGGGGTTCGCGGTGGTGGAGGAACCGGATCGGAAAAAAGAGGGATTCTAGTTGTAAGGTATCTAATAAAACCGTAGCTGGAATTGAGATCTCATTCAAAGAGAGAGATAGCAAATATCTGGAGTTTCTTTTTTTATCCTATACGGATGATCTGATCCGCAAGGACCATGATTGGGAATTGTTTGATCGTCTTTCTCCGAGGAAGAAGCGAAACATACTCAACTTGAATTCGGGACAGCT